ATTTGAACTGGTGACACGAGGATTTTCAGTCCTCTGCTCTACCAGCTGAGCTATCCCGACCATTCACGACGCATCATCCTCATTTTATTTTAATATAGGACTTGGGTCTATGTCAATTAAAAAAACTAAAAGATATTACAAAGTATTATCCAGGCCCTTGTAGAATTTCTTGTATCTTCAAAAAGAAAACTTTGTAAGTTTCAATACAGTACAAATAATGATATGGATTGTTAATTATTCAAATTTAACACATTATTCAAAGATGCTGATTTACATTTGTACACGTATCATTATCATATATATCACACACAAGGCTTGTGATAAGAAAACATTTTTCTGCTCAGATAGGTTTGTGAAAGAGTAGAGTGAGAATGACTGAGAAACATAACCAATTTCGAGTCGATAATAAAATGAGAAGATAAATAATTAGGGAGGCAACGAGGCAACCAGGTCTTTTTGGGGATAGAGGGACTTGAACCCTCACGATTTCTAAAGTCGACGGATTTTCCTCTTACTATAAATTTCATTGTTGTCGATATTGACACGTAGAATGGGACTCTATCTTTATTCTTATCCGATTAATCAATTCTTAAAAAGATCGATCAGACTATGATGGAGTGAATAATTTGATCAATGACTATTTTTCATCTAAATAGATATATAAAAATTATAGAACCGGTTGGAGTCGTCATTAATCATTTTTAATCATTTGGCGATAGTATTTCAGTAAGTATACATATGTATATATGTTTCATCCTTTCGGAAGTTTCGATGGAAGGATTCCTTTACGAACACAACGCCGCCAACTCCATTTGTTAGAACAGCTTCCATTGAGTCTCTGCACCTATCCTTTATTTATTCTCGCTTTCTGAAACCCTTGTTTGTTTTCATAAAACGGGATTTGGCTCAGGATTGCCCATTTTTAATTCCAGGGTTTCTCTGAATTTGAAAGTTATCACTTGGTAGGTTTCCATACCAAGGCTCAATCCAATTAAGTCCGTAGCGTCTACCAATTTCGCCATATCCCCCCTTTTTTTTGTGATGTGATTAGGATCACATCATGATGCCGTTTACCCCTTTTCGTTCATTTCCATTTTTATTATGCTGGAACCGTGGAATTCATTAGATATCGATTCCTGTATTGAAAAGTGTTTGCTCCTATTTGATTTCGTATCTATCTTCTTTCATCTCTATTGTAAACCATACTTGGTCCAATCAGAAATTCAATATAGATATATACCACATAACATATATCTATTATAATATATATATTAGACTTATACATGTCCCTATTTCTATCATTTTTAGTGTGCAATTTTTAATACTTGAACGGTCGATTCTTTTTTTTTTTTCGTCTTAGGTTTCGCCTTTCCGAATGAAACCATAGGAATGTTTCATTATGATCTGGATTGCACTTTTCTCTTTTTATCCTTTTCTTAGGGAAGACCATAATAAATAATAAAAAAAACGACAAAGGGCAATTTAGTAATTTCAAATTTCATTAATAGCCATAACTAATCGAATGGATATAATTAATCAATTAATTATTCCGTTAATTTCGAATTAGTTATCAATGAGTTATCAATGAATATTAATGAAATAGGAAATTCTTTTTTATTATATAAATTCTATATTTTCGATTTCAAATATATATAATAATTAATTATATTAATTAATTATATTAATTTAATATATTCTACGATTCTAATTATAGAATAAGATTCTAACTTAATTACTAGAACTTAATTACTAGATTATATTACTAACTTTAGTTACCAAATTCGATTTCAAATTCGAAATATAACTAAATATATAGAAATATAAAACTATGTACTAAAATATTTTATTTCGAATTTATATTTTATATAGTTATAATATAGTTATAGTTTTCTTTTATTTTTATATAGTAATTATATAGTAAAATATCAAAAAACAATATTAAAAAAAATAGTAAATTAAATATGGATTAAATATGGATATAATAAAAAAATCTTAGTATCTAATTAAACAAATTAAGATATTTATTATTGATAAACATATATTTGAGAAATAGATCTAAATTAATAGATCAAAATGAAATGTTTTTGGAAATTAGATTTTCCATTCTTATTCGTTTCTATAGTTGAATTTTTTTACATTTATATCATATTTCTTATGAAATAGCTAAGAATAAAAAGTTAAGATCTTAGTAGCAGTAGTTTACTAAATTAGTATACGTGTACAATTTATATTATGCGAGCCCGCTTAGCTCAGAGGTTAGAGCATCGCATTTGTAATGCGATGGTCATCGGTTCGATTCCGATAGCCGGCTTTTCTCCATTTGTTTTATTTTTTAGATAATTGATAATATGAAATCAAAGTGAAAAGCTTCTTTGCCCTTTCCTAAAGGTCACCGAGCCCTTTCTATTATTTCATAGAAACTTCCAATTATGAATAAAAATTGGATTGGAGGGGTTTGGTCTCTGTAGAACAAATCAATCAAGAAAAGAGCCCTTCATTTTTTTTCTATTATTTCAAATTCTTTTTCTTTTTTATTTATATAATTTATATTTTTTATATTTTTTTTTTATTTTATATAATACAATTATATATATAATATTTATATACAATAAGGTCCGGATATTGATACAATTCCTCTAATTATTCTTTGTAATACTTCAGTAAATTTCGCTTCATTTATCATATTTTAGTTTAGTTTTAATTTTGGTTTATGAAATTTCATAAAAAAAAGGAGTCTTTATGTCGCGTTACAGAGGACCTCGTTTCAAAAAAATCCGCCGTCTGGGGGCTTTACCGGGGCTAACTAGTAAAAAGCCTAGAGCCGGAAACGATCTTCGAACCCAATCGCGCCCCGGCAAAAAATCGCAATATCGTATTCGTTTAGAAGAAAAACAAAAATTGCGCTTTCATTATGGTCTTACGGAACAACAATTACTTAAATACGTTCGTATCGCCGGAAAAGCCAAAGGGTCAACCGGTCAGGTTTTACTACAATTACTTGAAATGCGTTTGGATAACATCCTTTTTCGATTGGGTATGGCTTCGACTATTCCTCAAGCCCGCCAATTAGTTAACCATAGGCATATTTTAGTTAATGGTCGTATAGTAGATATACCAAGTTATCGATGCAAACCCAGAGATATTATTACGGTGAGAGATGAGCAAAAATCTAAGGCTCTGATTCAAAATCATCTTGATTCATCCCCCCCGGAGGAATTACCAAAACATTTGACTCTTCACCCATTACAATATAAAGGATTAGTCAATCAAATAATAGATAGTAAATGGGTCGGTTTGAAAATAAATGAATTGCTAGTTGTAGAATATTACTCTCGTCAGACTTAACCCTAACTAAAATAACATAGGGTTCGGCCAATTTTGCCCCCTTTTTTCGCTTAAGTAAAGGGACTGAGTTAAGTTAAGGGGTTTGGTCTGGGGATTTTTCTCTCATTCATGTATCTCTAGATCAGTAGGGGATTTTAATTCCTTGTCCATTTTGTCCAGTATTTTCGTACCACAGAAATTAGGATTAGGAATAAAGAATCCATATCAAAGAAAAGATACGGGCTAGCTGTTGGAGTATCCATTCTTATTTGATGCATTGTGGCCAGTAACATTGATGAATTAGGTGAAGGATACGGAAAGAGAGGGATTCGAACCCTCGGTAAACAAAAGTCTACATAGCAGTTCCAATGCTACGCCTTCAACCACTCGGCCATCTCTCCTACATAATGATTATGGCCCAAAAACCGAGTAAATAGTGAGTCATTTATATTCATTTTTTATAGGTATGTACATTCCATTTTCACTATAAAAATGTAACTCTAAAAGTATAAAACTTTTCATCAAAGATAAATCCTTCCTCCGAGGCTCGGGATAAAGATAATTTTTTTATGAAAAAATTGTAAAATTTAAATAAAGATATATATCTATTCATGTTTGCGAAGATATCAGCCCTTTCTAATATTTATACCGGATTAAATCACTCAATTGGAACGAATCCACCGATCGATCTATTTTTTTAGACTATGTTTAATGGCTACCTTTATACCACGATTCTATTTAGTTTAAACTATTATTTTAGTTTAAACTATTATTCCATTTTCATAAAAATTCTAAAATCCCTTTCCTGTTTTCGATTTTTCAACAAGAATTCCTTACTTCAACCTCTTAACCCATAGATTTATTCCAAATTCATGAACCGCCCTTTGGATTTTTATATTTGATTGTATGCGTATACCCACTATACCCACTATACACACAACACAAAACAGACGGTATTCCATTTTAATCATAGAATTATTATTCGACTCTTTTTCCTCTTTGGAATCAAAACTTCTCAAATTATCCTAATCTCTAGGAGAAATTCTTTGATTCTTCAACTTCAATGAAATCGGAATAGTTCCCTTCATTTTTCTATTACTACATTTGGATGAAATCTAATCGGATTCAAATATTAAAAATTTTTTATTGATTCCTGTCAAAAATAAACAATTTGAGTAACAAGGGCGTCTTTTTGTTTTAATGAATCCATTTTTACGTTATTTCGTACTGTACAATTCCTTTGTTTGTGGGATCATTTTCTCACGAAAGGAAATTAAAAAAAATTATAGAATGGATTAATACACCTATGTCTAGATCTGGGATAAATGGAAATTTTATTGATAAAACCTTTTCAATTGTAGCCAATATCTTATTACGAATAATTCCGACAACTTCAGGAGAAAAAGAGGCATTCACCTATTACAGAGATGGTGCGATTTGATTATTTTTATTTTTTTTTACCGCTCTCAGTCTTAAGAGAAAGACAACATTATTATTAATTATTCGGAATAGGAAGAAAAAATTATTGAAAAAAATCTACGCTTGTTGAAGGTGAAGTTTGTAAATAAAGCAACCCCTTCTATCGTGTATCCCCGATTAATGCAGCCTCAGATGCTTCAATTGTCGATTCTAGAGTATTGAGCGAAAGGTTACACCTATAGGTTAAGTTAACCCTACTCCACTAGTACCAATAGGAGGCATAGGGGAAGAAGCACTACCCCTAGGAATCAACACACGAAAACTTTGTTAGAAATGATTCCCTTTACTTATCAGGATCGGGACTAACAAGAATGGTTGGGACAACAAACATCCATCTCGTTCGTATTTTGGATACCCGTATAACCATCGAAGACTGTTGAAGTGACTAATTCCTGCAAATTTAAGGGCGTTGAAGACAAAGAAATTGTTGGGGTCGCCTTTTTTATCTAATATAATACCAACATGCTTGATGTTAAGGAAAGATCTTTTACAAGAAGGTTGGCTAGAGATTTCTTGTAAAAACACCAGCCCCGCTCAGTTTATAATGAAAATCTTTCAATCTTTTTTGATTCCATGTCTTTTTTTCATTATGCACAGAAAGGAGGAGCCGTATGAGGTGAAAATCTCACGTACGGTTCTGGAACGGAGATTCTTTGAATCGAATGACGACCGTAACGGATGTCGGCTCAATCCGAAGGAAATTATGCGGAAGCTTTACAGAATTATTATGAAGCTATGCGACTGGAAATTGATCCTTATGATCGAAGTTATATACTCTATAACATAGGCCTTATCCATACAAGGAACGGAGAACATACAAAAGCTTTGGAATATTATTTTCGGGCACTAGAGCGAAACCCGTTCTTACCACAAGCTTTTAATAATATGGCCGTGATCTGTCATTACGTGCGACTATCTCCACTATAGAAATAAAAAAAAAGGGAAAGAAGAAATCCGTTAATAAATACTATAAAAAAGGTAGGCTTTCTACATATGTATCGTTCAAAACAACGATTTTTATCAGCTGTAGTAAAGAAATAAACTTCATATTAAAGTAGAAATATTAATATGAAGAAATAGGTATGCCTAAATACTTTATTCTATGGATAAAGGATCTAATTGATAGAGGAAGCGCCGTAAAGATAAATTCGCGAGGTTTTGGTCCGATACAATAAGAACTGCTTACTTATGTCATGATATGAGATAAAAGTTAGGAATCAACTTATGTAATAAAGTGGATCCCCTAAGGTATTGAGCAGCGGTGTAGCATCAGATCCCAAAGATAGTAAGTCTTTTCCTTCTTATGAAGGAAGGTCTTTTTCAAAGATTCTATATAAATTTATATATGAAACCGAGATAGTTACCTTTACAGAAAATTCTAATGATAGTGAAAATGCTTATGCTTTATTGTTCTGAAGGTGGGAGAAAAGATAAAACTGATTATTAAGAAAATTTTTAGTTTGAAACTCATGTAATTAACCTCTTTCTTTTGGTTAACTCGAGAAAAAAAGGGATCGCGATATATCTATGAGAAATCTCATTCAATTAGATACGATAGATTACATCAAAAGAATTTGACCGCTGAGCCGTATGAGGTCGGAAACTCTCAAGTACGGTTCTAAGGGAAGGAATTTACCCCCCTATTCCGACCGGGGAGAACAGGCCGTTCAGCAAGGGGATTCGGAAATTGCGGAGGCTTGGTTCGATCAAGCCGCCGAGTATTGGAAACAAGCTATAGCGCTTACTCCTGGCAATTATATTGAAGCACAGAATTGGTTGAAGATTACAAGGCGGTTTGAATAAGAACACTGTTATGTTTATTTAGTTATTTAGTTTCCATTTCTAATTTTTTCTATTTCTATTTGTTATAATTAATTATTTGTTGTCCCTATCGGTCGTCAAATAACTAAAACGGATCGTTTTTCTGGGAAGAACCAATCAAAGAATTTCATTATATCCCTTCTAAAGATCGTTCTATTTCGTCTAATATTTCGTAGGAATAAACGATATACAGATCGATATACAGATCGATATACAGATAAATCGATATACAGATAAAGTAGAGAATCTTTTTAGTTTCTGCTTTTAAAACTAATAAAAAAACCTTCGAATAACTAAATATAAATACTGAGATGTCTCTTAGTTTAGTAATTACTTCTCGCCAAATTTTGAATAGAGTACGGAATAGAGTCACATTAATATGTTATATGCATGCAAGACATAAAGTATAAAGTAGTTCCGTTTAGTAACTTATAATTGAGATATGAATACACTAGATTGCACAAAAAAATGGTTTTTGAGTCAATTCAAAGCCAAGAAAAAGGGTTTATAAGATTAAAAAGGTCCGTTAAGCGCCTCACAGATATGTCATAATAGATCCGAACACTTGCCCCGGATCGACTTCCAGATCATAATTGCTCTAGTGAATAACTAAAGAAAATAGATAGATGGGAGATGTGAAGAGAAAAAAACTAAGTCTAAACATCTCTCATAGGTTCACTAATTACTTAACTATTTATTGGCGGGTCTCTTTGTATGTGTTGTCCGGAAAGAGGAGGACTCAATGATTATTCGTTCGCCGGAACCAGAAGTTAAAATTTTGGTAGATAGGGATCCCGTAAAAACTTCTTTCGAGGAATGGGCCAGACCTGGTCATTTCTCAAGAACAATAGCTAAGGGGCCTGATACTACCACTTG